TTCATTTACTTTCAATTTTTTTTTTGAAAAAAAGGATTGGCTGAACTTGAAAATTTACTCATTGAATGAGTAAACGATTGAATCGGATTCGGTTGGGCGGTACCAACTAAATCGAGTGCTATCTCCCATTTATCTCTTATTGAATTAACTGATCAACTTGCTATCGGACATTTATTTTCGATTTGGTATTATTCCAAAAAGGATTTCGACATATTTCACTTTATTATAATTATGAGAATCAATCCTACTACTTCTAGCCCTGCGGTTTCCACACTTGAAGAAAAAAAACTAGGGCGTATCGCTCAAATTATTGGCCCAGTACTGGATGTCGTTTTTCCCCCGGGCAAAATGCCTAATATTTATAACGCTTTGGTAGTTAAGGGTCGAGATACTGTCGGTCAGCAAATTAATGTGACTTGTGAGGTACAACAATTATTAGGAAATAATCGAGTTAGAGCTGTAGCTATGAGTGCTACAGATGGGCTGATGAGAGGAATGGAAGTGATTGACACGGGAGCTCCTCTAAGTGTTCCAGTCGGCGGAGCTACTCTCGGGCGAATCTTCAACGTTCTTGGAGAGCCTGTTGATAATTTAGGTCCTGTAGATACTCGCACAACATCTCCTATTCATAGATCTGCGCCTGCCTTTATACAGTTAGATACGAAATTATCAATCTTTGAAACAGGTATTAAGGTGGTAGATCTTTTAGCTCCTTATCGCCGTGGAGGAAAAATCGGACTATTTGGGGGAGCTGGAGTAGGTAAAACAGTACTCATCATGGAATTGATCAACAACATTGCCAAAGCTCATGGAGGCGTATCCGTATTTGGCGGAGTAGGAGAGCGTACTCGTGAAGGAAATGATCTTTACATGGAAATGAAAGAATCCGGAGTAATTAATGAAAAAAATCTTGCAGAATCAAAAGTAGCTTTAGTCTATGGTCAAATGAATGAACCGCCGGGAGCTCGTATGAGAGTTGGTTTGACTGCCCTAACTATGGCAGAATATTTCCGGGATGTTAATGAACAAGATGTGCTTCTATTCATCGACAATATCTTTCGTTTTGTCCAAGCAGGATCAGAAGTATCCGCATTATTAGGGAGAATGCCTTCTGCAGTGGGTTATCAACCTACCCTTAGTACAGAAATGGGTTCTTTGCAAGAAAGAATTACTTCTACCAAAGAGGGATCTATAACTTCGATCCAAGCAGTTTATGTACCTGCGGACGATTTGACCGACCCTGCTCCTGCCACTACATTTGCACATTTAGATGCTACTACCGTACTATCAAGAGGATTAGCTGCCAAGGGTATTTATCCAGCAGTAGATCCTTTAGATTCAACGTCAACTATGTTACAACCTCGGATCGTTGGCGAGGAACATTATGAAACTGCGCAAAGAGTTAAGCAAACTTCACAACGTTACAAAGAACTTCAGGACATTATAGCTATTCTTGGGTTGGACGAATTATCCGAGGAGGATCGTTTAACTGTAGCAAGAGCACGAAAAATTGAGCGTTTCTTATCACAACCCTTCTTCGTGGCAGAAGTATTTACTGGTTCTCCAGGAAAATATGTTGGTCTTGCAGAAACAATTAGGGGGTTTCAACTGATCCTTTCCGGAGAATTAGATGGTCTGCCCGAGCAGGCTTTTTATTTGGTGGGTAACATCGATGAAGCTACCGCGAAAGCTATGAACTTAGAAGTGGAGAGCAATTTGAAGAAATGACCTTAAATCTTTGTGTACTGACTCCTAATCGAATTATTTGGGATTCAGAAGTGAAAGAAATCATTTTATCTACAAATAGTGGCCAAATTGGTGTATTACCGAACCACGCCCCTATTGCCACGGCTGTAGATATAGGTCTTTTGAGAATACGCCTCAACGACCAATGGTTAACGGTGGCTCTGATGGGTGGTTTTGCTAGAATAGGGAATAATGAGATCACCATTTTAGGAAATGATGCGGAGATGAGTACTGACATTGATCCGCAAGAAGCTCAACAAACTCTTAAAATAGCTGAAGCTAACTTGAGTAGAGCTGAGGGTAAGAGACAGGTGATTGAAGCGAATCTAGCTCTCAGACGAGCTAGGACACGAGTAGAGGCTGTCAATGTTATTTCCTACTAGTCAATACATCAAAATAATCAAAAGAAGTTTTTTAGAAGTTCTTTTTTATACACCACATTTAGATTCTGCCAATTGAAGACAATCAAGTCTAATCTGATACAACGAAAAAAGGAGGATGGGTAGAAAAACTTATTAGATACCATTGCATTGACTCCGGTATCTAATAAGTTCTACCTACTATTGGATTTGAACCAATGACTCCTGCCGTATGAAAGCAATACTCTAACCACTGAGTTAAGTAGGTAATTTATCACCGCAAAAGAAGACCCATCACCTCGGGGATTATAGATAGAATATAATTTCTAAGCAATACCAATCTGTTAACAGTAAACGGATCAAAGAGTTATCATGTGAGATTAGGAAATATCCATCTTGACAAGAAATTATCTATATGTTAAGATATCTATGACAAGGGCTATAGCTCAGTTAGGTAGAGCACCTCGTTTACACGTGCGCCAATGCTTTTCAAGGGAGCTTATTATGCAATGAACATAGTTGATCTTATTGAAAAATCAATGTCTTACTCCATAGATTCGAGAGAACAATAGCATGACAAATATTTGGTTCGGTCCGATTTTGGTGCGAATTTAGGTGCCAAATCAAATAGAACCCGTCATTGATTTGATAGTTGATAAGGTAAATACCCAGCCCATTCAATGCTAGGCATAATGAGTATAAGGGCTTCAAAAAAACCTCCTTTCATCCTATGAACTTTAAGGTGTATGAAGTCTCATATTCGACTCTTGCAGCGGAACGATAGAGACTCCATTTAACTTAGGTTGATCTAAGCCGAAGGCAGACCTAAGTCAAGGTAACCCTTCTTTGAAACACTTTGGTATTGCTACTAGATCTGAATACAAATAATGAATCAGAGCACATGGAGCCAGCTCATTATCTTCCTGTAAAGAAAAAATATGGTGGACTAACTGATCTTTACATCAGTTGATGAAAGAGCCCAATGCAACAAACAAAATGCATGTTGGGTCTTTGAAACAGTTCGAATCATTTCGATAATAATCAGTTTGATCTGTTTTACCGAGAAGGTCTACGGTTCGAGTCCGTATAGCCCTAATACATTCTATTTGTCTATTTTTGTATAGACATTCTATTTTTGTTTAGTATAGTTTTCATTTCCTCATTAGTACTTGTTTATAGACTGGACAGACCAGACCATTGGTTGTTTCATAGAAATGAAATGAAAGCATTACCACATATTCATGTAAATACATAGGTACCTGAAAATAAAAACAATAATTCATTCCAATGGATCTAATCAGATCAGTATGTGTCAAATCTAGGACAAGAAAAAGAAAGAAAATATAATAGTTCGATGCATTAGATTGTGTTTACGTATTCGTATTTGTATAAAATCAATAGAAACAACGACGATCCTTTACCTGGATTTTAATGAAAAGAATACTTCGAATATGTTAGAAATCCCTAGACATTTTTTACCCCCCCCCCCCAAAATTATTGGTTTTGATAATAACTATGTTATGTTTGATATTATTTTTTGATAATATTTCATTATCTTATTTCATTTTATTATTTATACATTACATAAATTATATATTTACATATAATTTATATAAGAAATATATATTTCTAAATATAAAATACAAAGAAATAAATATAAGGAAATATCAAGAAAAAAACAAAAACATAGTATTACGTTTCAGAATTATGAAACATAGTTATAGTATTACTATTCATTAGAATACATTAGTAATAGAATATTCTATTAGGTTAGATTAGTATATTTTAGTATTTAATTAAATTATTTTTATTATTTAGAATTTTTTTATTTAATATTTTTTAATCTTATATCTATTTTTTTATAGAGAATAGAGAAAGCGAGACAAAGTGAGAGAGTTTTGTTTGTGTAAGAGCGCCTTATTTCTACACCATATCTAAATAGAATCAAAATCAAAAACGGAATCCCGATTCCGTTGGATGAATCTCTAAACAAGACATGCCACGCAGCAAACAAACTCTGAACTATACACTTTGATTTGATTAAAAAAAATTCTTGTTTCACCTAGGAAAACAAGTTCTGGATGAATTGACAATGCCAACTAGAATAATTAAGCATATTCCACATTAATAGGAGTACATTTATGTTTCTGCTTCACGAATATGATATTTTATGGGCATTTCTAATAATATCAAGCGTTATTCCTATCTTGGCATTTGTAATTTCAGGAGTTTTAGCCCCGGTTAGTAAAGGACCAGAGAAGCTCTCTAGTTATGAATCGGGCATAGAACCTATGGGAGACGCTTGGTTACAATTCCGAATCCGCTATTACATGTTTGCTCTAGTTTTTGTTGTTTTTGATGTTGAAACGGTCTTTCTTTATCCATGGGCAATGAGTTTCGATGTATTGGGTGTATCTGTATTTATCGAAGCTTTAATTTTCGTGCTTATCCCAATTGTGGGTTCAGTTTATGCATGGCGAAAGGGAGCGTTGGAATGGTCTTAACTGAGTATTCAGACAATAAAAAAAAAAAGGAAGGAAAAAATTACATTGAGACAGTTATGAATTTGATTGAGTTTCCGTTACTTGACCAAACAACCCCCAATTCAGTTATTTCAACTACATCGAATGATCTTTCGAATTGGTCAAGACTCTCCAGTTTATGGCCGCTTCTATATGGTACCAGCTGCTGTTTCATTGAATTTGCTTCATTAATAGGCTCGCGATTCGACTTTGATCGTTATGGGTTGGTACCAAGATCAAGTCCTAGGCAAGCGGACCTAATTTTAACAGCCGGCACAGTCACAATGAAAATGGCTCCCTCTTTAGTGAGATTATATGAGCAAATGCCTGAACCAAAATACGTCATTGCTATGGGAGCCTGTACTATTACAGG